ATACGTCCAGTTTTCCGTGAACCAATTTTTGGTATAGATTTTGCCATTTTTTTTTTATTTCAAAAAAAAAGAGAAGTCCGAAATATATGGATATATCCATTTCCTGTCAAAAAGGATTCTTTACTATTTTCTAACTAGTTATTCTATTGTATTCTAGAATTCGATTAATATAGAATACCTTTTTTCAAATATCAAGCAATAAGCAATTCTATTTATTCGAATACTTATAACTATAGTATAGTTATAAGTATTCGAATATAGAATGTAAATTTTTCGATTTTTATGATTTAGTATTTAAGAAAATGGAATATTAATAAGATTTTGAATTTGAATTCTATTTCAATTCAGAATCTTATTAAATTAATAGAAAGCCCTTTTTTCTTTTTATTTAATATTATCCTTGTCGTTGTTTATGTTTTGGATTGGAACAAATTACTATAAGTCGACCTCGCCTACGGATCAATCGACATTTTTCACAAATTTTACGAACAGAGGCCGCCACTTTCATATTTTTAACTCCTTATAAATTCTATTGAATACCAAATTGATATATTGTAAGAAAATAGGGTTTCCTTCCATTTTGAACTTCAAATTGTTCCTCTGTCGTCGCTAAGTTTTTCTGCTAACTCTAGTTCTTCCGAGAATTCAGATATATATAGGTAAATGAAAATTATCAGATTATACTTGAAAACTCAAATAAATAACAGACTAGATTGCTACTTTCCTCATACCAGAAAGTTAGGAGCATAGATTTGTCATCTAGTACGGTCAGACTGATAACAACGACGTCGTCGGTAATTCCTTGTGATTTTTCCGAGAATCCGGATACAACTTGGTAAATGGAAAACATGATATTTATCTCCTTCTTTTTGTTCAGTTGGAGAATTATTATCAAAAACAATTCTCCGTCGCAATGAATCGAAGTACATGAGTGTTTTCGTATACGTCCACACTCATATACTGTCGCTAAGGTTCTTTGCTAAACAAAGTATCACTTTTCTAGAATATTCTGTTTTCGTAAGAACCCTGACTCTGGAAAATACCCTTATTTTCTTCCGTCATTTCGATTCTTTGGTTCATTTGGAGAATCCTTATCCTCATTGAAGAATTTAAGTACATAGGTGTCTTCGTATATGTCCAAAGTCAGAACCTTGTTGGGCTCACGGTTAATTATTAAAAAATGTATCATCTTTCTGGATTCTTCGTTCCTAGGCAAAAGCATTGTTCTGGTATGTTTCATTTTATTCCTCCGGATTCTTCAGTTGAGTAACTGACGAATTGAATTCTTAGCAAAAGAAAGTAACTGAAGAATTTAATTCTTAGCAAAAGAAATTCTCCGTTGCAATGAAGTACATGAGTGGTTTCGGATACGTCCAGAATCCTCTACCCTCCCCTAAGGTGTAATGTTTTGATTAAAGAAAAATTGAGACTACCATATATAACATAAAATCTCCCCCCCGATTCTTTCTAATCGAGCCTCTCGATCTGCCATTATACCCCTAGAAGTCGAAAGAATGACAATCCCCATCCCTCCTAAAACTTTCGGAATTTGGGGATACTTAGAATAGATTCGTAGACCAGGTGTACTAATCCTTTTTAAATTGAAAAAACTTTTATATGATTCTTTCCTATTTCTTCTATACCGTAGAGTTAAAACTAAAAAGGATTTTTTTCTTTCTCGATGTTTTCTGACGTTTTCAAGAAAACCCTGTTGGAAAAGAATTCTTACAATCTTTTCGGTGATATTAGTGAGTGGTATTTGAATAGTTCTTTTTCTATTCATGTCAGCATTGCGTATCAAGGTTAGTATATCAGCGATCGTATCTTTACTCATGATACATTTTTTCTCCTTCCTTTACTTTCGATATAATCAACGGGCTCCCGTTTTATTTTGAATATATTGATAAGTTCTTTTCTTTCTAAGAGGTGGAATAGAATAACGCGGTTCTTTCTAAGAGGTGGAATAGAATAACCCGGTTGAAGCGTATTGAATATAGAATCTAGATTTCATTTGTATTCTAATCTATTTCCTCCCTATTCATTCAAGTCATAAATAATATATCTATATTCATAATACCTCGGGTGCTAATGAAACTATTTTAGTAAAATTTAACTGTCTCAATTCTCGGGCTATTGCGCAAAAAATTCGAGTTCCTTTTGGATTTCCTTGTTTGTCAATTAGAACTGCTGCATTATCATCATACTTTATTATTATACCATTACGGCGTTTTAGTTCTTTACAGGTACGTACAATTACAGCTCTGATGACTTGAGATCTTTCTAAAGATGAATTTGGCACTGCTTTTTTGATTACAGCAACAACAATGTCACCAATAAAAGCATACCGTCGATTACTAGCTCCTATGATTCGAATACACATCAATTCGCGCGCTCCGCTATTATCGGCTACATTTAAATAGGTTTGAGGTTGAATCATATCCTTTTTTCTTATCTTTCAGTAAACAAAGTGGAAGTAAAAAAAATATTAAGTGTTCAAAAAAAAAGAAACGGAGAATTGCCTTTGTTTCATACTAAAGACTTCTTTCGTTCTAATGATTATTTGGAAAGAATGAATTGAGTTCGTATAGGCATTTTGGATGCCGCTATTGAAATCGCCTTTCTAGCCATCTTTTCTGGGACCCCTCCCATTTCATAAAGTATTTTGCCGGGTTTAACGACAGCTACCCAAAATTCGGGCGATCCTTTTCCCGAACCCATACGCGTTTCGGTAGATCTTACTGTAACAGGTTTGTCTGGAAATATGCGTACCCATATTTGTCCACCCCGGCGAACATTTCGTGACATTGCCCGTCGACCCGCTTCTAGTTGTCTCGATGTGATCCAAGCGGGCTCAAGTGCTTGAAGAGCATATTTTCCGAAGCAAATTTTATTACCGCAAGAGGCTTTTCCTCTCATTGTTCCTCTATGATGTTTGCGGAATCTCGTTCTTTTGGGGTTATAGTTGATGGTTATTTCTCAATTCCATCTCTATTACAGAACCGTACATGAGATTTTCACCTCATACGGCTCCTCGCAAATAACTCGATTGAAAAATATTGAACCAAATATTTATTCTTATAGACCATTTTTGCTATCTGGATCTAACTAGCTAATATTCTTGGATATAAGGTTCTAACAAATCCGTATTTGTCTTTTTTTATTATTATCTGGATTGGCAATAATTTCTAAATTCCAAAAAATCCACATTTTCGCGGGCGAATATTGACTCTCTGATTATAAATCGAAGATGTAAGTAATGTTGGGTTAGTCCAACAATTCCTGAAAAAACAATGAATTCTTAGTTCATTCCGCCATCCCATCTAATGAATCAGTAAGATTTCTAATTTGAATAGAATCTTTTGTATTCACAGGTTCCGTCGTTCCCATCGCTTTTCGATTTATGGTTAGGTCTAAATTCTACAATGGAGCCTCTGTTAATAAGAAATTTTTTTTTTTTTTTTTTTTTTATTTTTTGTTGAATCAACCTTCTCAGTTTTCTTGATTCGTGGCTCTTGATTCGTTTATTCTAATATTCAACCATATATGGATGAATTTGGAAGATTGATGCTTTATTACACTACTTTTTATGAGATGACCCATAGACCTTTACATAGTAGAATTCTATATCATTGATATCCTTTTTCTATCGCTCTTTCACCCCTTCATTTATCTGTCTATTCTTATTGCTTTACAACTAATAATCTGAATTTTTTATTTCAGTTGCTATAATTATATCACCACATAGATCCTTATTTTGATTTTTTATTTTTGGCGGTTCTTTTTATCCAGATAATGGGAAGCGATGAGTAGCTTTTTTATAGTAATTAATTCTACGAATTTTTGTAGAAATTGAAACACTCTAAAAAAAAAACCAACGAGTCACACACTAAGCATAGCAACTCCTTCATTCTAAAATGATTAATTCATTTTTTTTTATTCAATCTTCAAAATTTTTTCATTTCTTCTTTGAGAATAAGAATGTAGTAAGAATTCGTCATTTTTTGTTTTATCAAAAGATGGAACGTTATAAGGGAAAGTTTATTAGTCGTTGTTTAGAAGTTTTGAAATATCCAAATTTTGATTCCGAATACCCCCCAAAAAGTTACAACTGGAAAGGAACAATAATCCATTTTAGCTCGAATGGTTTGTAGAGGAACCCTACCTTCTCTGGTCCATTGGACACGTGCCTTTTCTTTTCCGCCCATACGTCCCGCAATTTGTATTTGAACTCCTTTTGTATGTGCCTGTTCAGCTAATTGAACACCTTTTTTCATTGCTTTACGAAACGAAATTCTATTCCGTACTAGTTCGCCTAAAAATTCTGCAAGAATCTGAGCGTCTCTATAAAGATTTGGACTTGGAAGTTTTGTAATTTCAAGGTTGATTTCTCGGTTCACACAATTGACTTTTTTTTGCACATGAGTCTTTAATTGTTCGATTCTTAGAGCCTTAACCTCTTCTTTTAATAAGTCTGGAAGTCCCATATAGATTATCACTTGAATCCGATCGATTCTTTTTTTAATCTTTATTCGTCCCATTCCATAGCCAGAGATATCCGGGTTGAATTCTCTGGATGGGTTTATCGTGTTTTGTATATAATCAATGATACAATATCGTATCATTTTATCTTCTTTTACATTCTCGGAATAAATTCTTGGTTGTGCAAACCAAATAGAATAATGACTTTGAGTTGCACCAAGTCTGAAACCAAGCGGATGTATTTTTTGTCCCATAACCCCTCACCACTCTATATCAAATGATACGTCTTATTTGTCTACTTTTTTATCTATATCTTTTTTTTTATTTATTAAACTTTATATATCTTTTTTCTTTTTCTGCTGCAGAATAAAGCAATTCAAAAAAAAATAGAATAAGATGCCCAACTCCATAAAGCACAAGTTCGATTATCATAACCCTTTCCATTTTTGAATAGTAGTAATTACCATTCACGCTTTGTGTTGTGACTAGACACAAATATTTTTTGAACATAAGGATTCGATTTCTCTAGATTGGTTCTATTTTCACGAAAAAATGAAATCCGTTTTTTGGATTGCCGAATAAATAATACAATTCTTTTTGAGTAATTTCTATTCAATTACTACATGTACGTTTAGGTAAAAATCGATGTCAACCAAATGTAGGTTAAATTCATGAATGACGATTACGAAACGTAGGTGAAAATGAATGTGAACGGAAAATAGGTGAAAATAAATGTTAACGACGAGATCTCTTATCATTTTTCGCAAAGCCTCCGAAGTTTCGAGTAGGTGAAAATTCTCCCAATTTATGGCCTACCATACGATCTGTTATATAAATAGGTAAATGCTCTTTTCCATTATGGATAGCAATGGTATGCCCAATCATTGTAGGTATAATGGTAGATGTTCTGGACCAAGTTTTTATTATTTCCTTTTCTCCTTTTGTGTTAAGCTTCTTTATTTTTCTTAATAAATGATTTGCTACAAAAGGATTTTTTTTTCGTAAACGTGTCATAGTTAATTATTCCTCTTATAATTTCTAAAAAAGAGAATTTTTTCTCTTATATTTCAAATTTTAAAATATAGAATCTCTAAAAAAAGAAAATCTTATAATGTCAAAGACGAAGAAACAAATTCTATTTTCTCTACGCTCCACTATTTACTACGGCGACGAAGAATCCAATTATCACTATATTTATTCCTTTTTCTAGTTCTTCGTCCAAGTGCAGGATAACCCCAAGGAGTTGAGGGTTTTTTTCTACCAATTGGGGCCCTCCCTTCACCACCCCCATGTGGATGGTCTACAGGGTTCATAACTACCCCTCTTACTACAGGACGCTTGCCTCGCCAACGTTTAGCTCCGGCTCTGCCCAAACTTTTCTGGTTTACCCCAACATTCCCTACTTGTCCGACTGTTGCTGAGCAGTTTGTTGATATCAAACGGACCTCTCCAGAAGGTAATTTTAATGTTGCTGATTTACCCTCTTTTGCAATCAGTTTCGCTACAGCACCCGCTGCTCTAGCTAATTGTCCACCCTTTCCAAGTGTTATTTCTATGTTATGTATGGCCGTGCCTAACGGCATATCGGTTGAAGTAGATTCTTCTTTTTGATCAATCAAAACCCCTTCCCAAACTGTACAAGCTTCTTCCAAAGCATACGGCTTTCTGGATGTAGATTCTAATATCTACACAGCTGCATCTTATATATCGTTTATTTCGTAGATTCTATATGACATAACGAAGTACCATACCACATGAGTGGATATATAATCTACGAATCCAAATCTTCCGAATGACTCATGTTATGATCTTCTACATCCTAGGTCTTTCTGTTCCTTCATCTGGCTTATGTTCTTCATGTAGCATTCAGACCGAATGACTCTATCAAATTACGTTGCTACTTACACCTAGTACGGGTAACGTAGGAGACATTTCTATTTTTTCCCGGGGGAATCCTTAGAATTACCACTGCTTCGCTTTCAATTTGCCTTTGACCATCAAATGAAATGTGAATAATCCGTGTCTTCCCCTTATTTGAAACGAGGAGCGCTTCGTGTTCTGTCGGTGCTTGAAACAATTTTGTCTTCTCCATATTACTATATCTCTAGGGTCAATAATTGTATATTAGGAACTACTGAACTCAATCACTTGCTGCCGTTACTCTTCAGTTTTCTGTTGAAGTCTATCCTGTAGAGGTACTCCAATTGGATAAGGGATCGATTTCTAGGTTTCACCATAAACCTAATTGGTTACTTCCAATTACGTAAATCAATAGTTCAAACCGCACTCAAAGGTAGGGCATTTCCCATTTTTATAGGAACTTCTGTACCATAAACAATGGTATCTCCAATTATAGCCCCTCTGGGGTGTAAAATATATCTTTTCTCACCATCCCCATAGTGTATGAGACAAATGTGTGCATTTCGATTAGGGTCATATTCTATAGTTATTATTTTACCATATATGTCTTTTTCATTGCGTCGAAAATCAATTTTACGGTATAGACGCTTATGACCTCCCCCTCTATGCCCTGCGGTAATGATTCCTCTGGCATTACGCCCTTTACCACAATGATGCTGTCCAGAAATCAAACGATTTCGTGAATTGGATTTCACTTGACTATTTACGGCTCCATTGCGTGTGCTCGGGCTCGAAGTTTTGGATAAATGTATCGCCATGTTATTAAGTGTATTTTTATTTAAGTTCTTTTCTTTCTAAGAGGTGGAATAGAATAACCCGGTTCTTTCTATCTATATCTGATAGGTGGATAAGAGGAGTGGAATATAATAACCCGGTTCAAGCGTAATGATCATACGTTTGTAATGCATTGTATGTCCCATAATAGGTCGCAGTCTTCTACCCTTTCTTGGGAGGCCATGACTATTCATAGCTATTACCCTGACACCAAAGAAGAGTTCCACCCAATGTTTTATTTCTGTCCTAGTTGATCCTGATTCGACATTAAAAGTATATTTCTTTTTTACCAATAACCGAATACTACTTTTTTGTGTAAATACTGCAGATTTTATTCCATTCATAAATCTATTTGATTCTTTCTTCCCTATGAGTTCTAGTCTCAATAAGAATACTTGTTTTTTTACTTTTTATTTATTAAAATTTGATTGAATAGAGCACACCACTTTGTTATTGCTGGATGATGATATTCCATTGATACAGATCCAATCACTCTTTTTCTCGGACACATGGTGAGAACTTCGTCTCAATTCAAATACTACTAACCTAAGAGGTCTACTACAGATCAGAAATTATTTCAATAAAGAAATTCTTTATTTCGAAATGTTTGTTCCAATATTGACAAATTCAATTTGAATTTATATAATACACAGAAGCTAACATTCAAAAAAGAAAAAAAGAATTCAAAAAAAAAAAAAAATAGGAAAAGTTAACATTTGTTAACTTATATGTTATACTGATTCTATGGATACAAAAAAAGAATTCAAAGATACGAAAAGTTTAGAAATTTGGAAGATATTATAATAAATTTTATCCTTATTGTATTACGATGAATATAAAGAAACCCCCAATGAAAAGCGGATCCGACGATTTCTTAAATAGAGTTCGGAAGTTTATCCATCGACTTCGTTATATCATAGATAGGATTGAGAAGTTTTTGAATAAAATTCGAAAATTTCTCGATAGCATGGAGAATTTCATTTATCCTTGATCGTTTGATCTCGCTTTTCAGTAATTTTGACGTCACTCTGCTATACTAATCATAAGAGACTTTGAAAGAATATCAAACAAATTGATTCCTTTGAAAAAGGAGGTTTTACCAGGGGTCAAAAAAAGACCCCCATGATAAGCATAAGCGGATCCGATGATTTCCTACGTCCATTTTTATGTTATTTTGCTCTACTAATCTGCGACACAAAAGGAATATATTCTTAAAAATGGATTCCTTAGGAATATATTCTTAAAAATTGATTCCTTAGGAATATATTCTTAAAAATTGATTCCTTTGAAAAGGGAGGTTTACAAATGGGGAAAAAAAAGACCCCCAAGAAAAGGGGGTCCGAAAATTGGATAGATCGGTTCTTACGGAGGCTTCGTTATCTCATAGATAAGATTGAGGATTTCCGGGATAGGGTGATCCTTTTTCTTTTGAAAAAGTATTCTTCTCGGTTTCGACTTATCTATAGTAGTTTGAGGATACTATTCTTCTCCCTATGGGAGACTTTCATATTTCTAGATGAATTTGTGCCATTATTCGATTTCGTATCGAGAATGTTTTTCGTCATCAATAGGATTTTGAGGATACTATTCTTCTTCCTATGGGAAACTTCCTTCTTGCTAGACGAATTATTGGCATTATTCGATTTGTTTTTTAGAATGGTTTGCGATTTCGTGATCGATAGTATTTTGATAATAAGCGATAGTATTTGGATAATACTAGACTTCTTCCTAGAAGAAACTTTCATCTTGCTCGATGAATTTTTGGCATTAACCGATTTCTTATCGAGAATGGTTATCGATTTCGTCATCGATCCTATTTTGAGCGGACTATGTTTCTTCCTAAAGAAACTAGTCTTCTTCCTATGGGAAAAATTCGTCTTACTAGGGAAATTTTTGCCAGTATTCTTTGTTTTATTCAAAATCTTTTTCAATTTCCTCTTTGGAATCTTCTTTTTATTAAGACTCCAATTTTTCTATTTATGCGTCATTCGATATTCTGCGGTGCAAAATATCGCGATTGTTGGTGTAACCATTGTAATCTTGGTTACTTATTTTGTTTTTTTTCTAAAATATTGACAGAATATAGTCAATATGATTAAGAAATCTAGATCTAGGCCGATATTATACTATTTAGGCGGAGATTCCTATTGGCATGCATCCAGTAGGAATTGAACCCACGACTTTTCCAATTATGAGTTGGGTGCTTTAACCACTCAGCCATGGATGCTTCGAGGGAACCCTCCGACTTCATGACTAACCAAATTTCAATTGAAGTGAAATTTTTTGGATAAATCAATTTCTCTATGTATGAAAGTATAAAGTACAATAAAAAGAAAAATGCGGATGCGGATATAGTTGAATGGTATAATTTCTCTTTGCCAAGGAGAAGACGCGGGTTCAATTCCCGCTATCCGCCGTTACTTCTGTATTGAATAGTATATTTCTTTTTTTTTTTTTTTTTAATAAAAAAGTGAATTCCAATTTTTATCAAAAATGGTGCGGAGACGGGAATTGAACCCGTAACCTCAAGGTTATGAGCCTTGCGAGCTACCAAGTTGCTCTACTCCGCCATAAGAAGAACAATTTCCAATTAATGGAAAACAGAGATTCAATGTGCCCCTCCACCATATCTGTACAAATAGAATAAACCATTTATACAGAATGGTCAAGGGATCGTCACCGTCCTATGATCGCAGATCATCAATAAAGAATAAAAAAATGAAGAGAATTTTGGATTCTTACCAACTCGATCTTGTTGCACCGGGCAACAAACATTGGTGAACCATTTCACGAAGTGCGTGTCTAGATAATCCAAAGTGTCGATAAT